TTATTATAAAACTGACTGCAATATTTTTCTGTCCGTGAGGATCCCGCCAGAGCCAGAGCGCCTTCTACTTCTAATAGTAATAATAGTAATAGGCCATGAACTAGATCAGAATCATTCTCAACGAATCCATAAGAAGTGATCCAATTTTTTTCATCGTGTCTGGATGAAGACCAAAGATCTTGAGCGACCGATCCGGCAGAACAACTCAAAAGATAAAGAAGTATCGTTAATTTCTTCATGCTCGTTCCAAGTTCGAAGTACCATTTGTACAAATAAGAATCCCCTCCCTTACATAATTTCTTCTTCATATAGATAGATATAGGATCTATGGGGCAATTACTTAGAAGTACATTTTGTGTAAAAGCCCTTCCTATCTGATAGAAAAGGATCCCATGATCCTGAACCGATCTTATCTGGGATCGAAAATCCCAAGTTTTTCTATGAAGAGCTGATCTAATTGTATTAGTTTCTATAATGGATTTCTTCTGTGTAATACTAATTGATAAGGCCTCATTGATAAGTGCTACAAGATCTCGCGCATTGGAACCCATGGTTATGGACCCGAATCCGTTAGTATGGAACATCTTCTTTTCCAAGTGAAATCCCCTAGTATATGAAAGAATGAAAAAGTGCTTTCGTTGTTGTGAAAGAAGAAGCCTTCGTATCTTAATGCATGTATTTAATTTATTCGGAGCTATTAGAGCGGGATCCACTTTTTGGGGAATATGAGTCGAAGCAATAACAAGAATCTTTCCAGTGGAACATCTTTCACAATCCCTGGAGAGATAGTTCTCTAATAGACCGAGGGATAAGTAATTCGACTCATTCACATGTAGATCATGAATGTTTGGAATCCATATTATGCAAGGAGACATTGCTTTTGCTAATTCGAATTGAAGGGTGATATCAAATCGGTCTATTTTCGGCGTCATATACATAGTTAGCGCATTCGTCATAGTTAGCAGCTCCGTATCAATATCAAGGTCATCATCATCATCACTATCATCACTATCATCACTATCATCAATATCGTCACTATCATCAATATCATCAATAAGATAACCTTTAGGCTTGTCATCCAGGAACTTGTTCGGAAATACCGTAATGAAAGGAACATAGGAGTTTGTCGCTAGGTATTTGACCAAACAGGATCGTCCAGTTCCTATAGAACCTATCACTAAAATACCTCTAGAAGGGGATAGGGCTAAGCGGAGCGAAAAGGGTTTTCCATGAGGAGATGGGGAATGAAAACTATTAGCCCCACACGAGGTTTGTGAATAAGTGATTGTCTGATAATGAGCAAGGAATATCCGTCTTTCTGCTAAACAGGATCTATTGAACTCATAATTCATTAGATCCTTTTGATGAATGTCAACTAAGTATCGTAAGGAAATTGATCCCGGTTGTTCAATCATTTGATAACCAGAGTCATTCTTTGATAAATGATCACTATGAGTCAGACTCAATAGAATTTGATCAATCCTTTTTTCTGTCGTTAAGGTGGAGAACTGAACCAAGAATTCTCTTTCTTCATCATCAATCGAATCACTGTTCGCGACCCAGAATTCTATTTTCTCATCAATCCAATCACCGTTCACGTTTTTTCTTTTTCTTATCAATGAATAGATCTCTTTACTTGTACGACTTAGATGTCTCGTATTTCTCGAAAAAATGATTAGATTGATGGGATTTGGTATGATACTTACAAGATCGATGAGATTGATCTTCCAATATTTCTTCTTAGAACGTATTGATTTGACCCCATAAGCGGGACCACCGCCCAATAGCATGTTGCCACCAGAAGCAGAACCCCGTATTTCTTCCAGAGAATCTCCTAATTGTTCCAGAACAACTAGAAAGAGATTCTTTAACCAGAAAGGGTTCAGTTCAGATGTAGGATACCTATCCAGAAGTTTTCGAAATTCCATCATGTATGATGGAATCATCAAAGATTTGATCTTTTCTAACTCTGTCTGTAACTCACTAGAGGCTCGGGAAACAAAGAGAAGATGTATACGAACGAGATATCCAGCAACAAGAAGAAGGAAAAAGATGGAATAGAGGAACTCCCGAGCATTTGTTGATCTCAGATGTGCCCATATCAATGGAACGGGTGACTCATTATTTCGATGAATCATTTCTTCGGACAGAAGAAGATTCTGTAAACATTGACTCGAAATCTCACTTATCGGAGTCCATTGTGGAAGAATCTTCTGAGGAATTGTCCGTGATATATCTGATCCATGCATCATATCATGAAAAATGGATACAAATTTTTGACTACTACTCAGTATCGGCAATGGGTCTGAAAGAGTATCTAAAAGGGTGAAATTGAGATATTTGCACCCTGTCGAAGTAAGGAACCATGGCATATATGTTTGGAACAGATTCCATTTTGAGAGATTTGAAAAAGCACTATCTCGTTGAAAGGTTCTATGCATCTGCCCTTTCTCAACGCATTTCTTTAGACAAAGACTCCGTTTTTTCCTCTTTCCGGATG